CGTTAGAACAGCTTCCATTGAGTCTCTGCACCTATCTTTTTTTATTCTAGTTTTATTTTAGAAACTAAACCTAAACCCTTGATTTCTCAAAATAAAGATTTGGCTCAGGATTGCCCCCCTTTTTTTCCAGGGTTTCTCTGAATTTGGAAGTTACCACTTAGCAGGTTTCCATGCCAAGGCTCAATCCAATCAAGTCCGTAGCGTCTACCAATTTCGCCATATCCCCTTTTGTTTTGAGACTAGGATCTAGTTGTAATTCCATTCACCTATTTTATTTATCTTGGAACCGTTGAATTCATTAGATAATGATTCCTATATCGAAAAGTGTATGCCGCTTTTTTCACCATTTTCCGCCATTTCATCTCTATGGTATTTGATTTGATGAACCATATTTAAATCAGAAATGATTCTATCATTTATATATCTGCAATTCAATATGATAGGTAGATCCCACATATATATGAATGTATCTCCCCCCCTTTATTTTTACAGCAAGATTTAGAATACTAGAACGGTCGATATTCACTCTTTTTTTTTTTTCGTCTTATCTACTCCTTTTGCGAATGAAACTTGAGGAATGTCTCAGTATAATTTGGATTGTATCTTTATATTTATACTTATCGTTTTCTTAGGATCGATCAGCTAGAATTTAGAATTATGTAATTATATAAATCCTATAATTAGTAATTAGCATAATTTGTTAGAACTGCTCTAAAAAGAATTCTTTTTTTTTTTACGAGAATAAAAAATTTTAAATTATCATTAAAAATATGGGAAATCTTACGTATTAGCTTACTTCCTTATTATTCATTTTATTTCGATTATTTATAATAATCGAAATTAATTAATATAAATAATCGAAATAAAATACAAAAGCTAAAAAAAAATATATAGAAATAATAATAAGTAATAAATTTAAAATTCTAATTAGTAATTTTTTTACTAGAATATAATTTTATTTATTATTTCTATTAGGTGAGCCCGCTTAGCTCAGAGGTTAGAGCATCGCATTTGTAATGCGATGGTCATCGGTTCGATTCCGATAGCCGGCTTTTTCTCTATCGATTTTTTCCATGATTGAGAATCTCCCGCCCCCTTTTCTCTAAATGTCCGGTCACCGATCTATTATGTCGTGTTAACTTGCAACTAGGAATAAAAAATGGATAGGAGAAATTAGATCTCTACAAAACAAATCGTAAAACGGAGTTTTCACTTCCTATAAATATTATTATAAATAATATATATATACAAAAATATATAAAAAAAGCCGGATATTGAGACAATTCATCATTGTACTTTGTAGTACTTTAGTAGACTTAGCTTTACTTTGTTTATCCTTTAGTCCAGTCTTAATTTAGATTTATTCTGTAAAAAATAAAATTTCAATAAAAAAAAAAAGGAGTTTTATTTTATGTCTCGTTACCGAGGGCCTCGTTTCAAAAAAATACGCCGTCTGGGAGCTTTACCGGGACTAACTAGTAAAAGGCCTAGATCCGGAAGTGATCAATTACGTTCTGGTAAAAGATCGCAATATCGTATTCGTCTAGAAGAAAAACAAAAATTGCGTTTTCATTATGGTCTGACAGAGCGACAATTGCTTAGATATGTGCATATCGCTAGAAAAGCCAAAGGGTCAACGGGTCAGGTTTTACTACAACTACTCGAGATGCGTTTGGATAACATACTTTTTCGGTTGGGTATGGCTTCGACCATTCCCGGGGCCAGGCAATTAGTTAACCATAGACATATTTTAGTTAATGGTCGTGTAGTGGATATACCAAGTTATCGTTGCAAACCCCGAGATATTATTACTACGAAGGATAAAGAAAAATCGAAAGCTCTGATTCAAAATTCTATTGCTTCATCTTCCCACGAGGAATTGCCAAAACATTTGACTATTGACTCATCCCAATATAAAGGATTAGTAAATCAAATAATAGATAGTAAATCGATCGGGTTGAAAATAAATGAATTGTTAGTCGTGGAATATTATTCTCGTCAAACTTGAACCTAACCAAAATAAAAAAGAAAGGTTCAGACAATTTTTCCCTTTTTTGAAGGAAATATATTTAAGGGCCTTGCCGATATTTATATTTTACGCACCACATTAATTAGGAATAGAGAATCTCTATCAAATAAAGATCCCACTCTTGGACTTGGACTAATGGTATCAATTGTTATTTGATTTGCTACATTGTGGTCGGTAACATTGGTGAATCAACAGAAAGGGAGAGAGAGGGATTCGAACCCTCGATAAACAAAAAGCCTACATAGCAGTTCCAATGCTACGCCTTGAACCACTCGGCCATCTCTCCTACTCTTCTTATTATTGACCAGAAACCGAGTGAATAGCGAGTCATTCATATTATTGCAGTACAGGTACAGCCAATCCGCGGTTTCATAGAACTCAAAAATGGTTTTAAAATTTCATATTTCTCGACAACAATTTCTCTCATCAGGTAAGTTCCCCATAGATCTATTACTAGATCTATTAGTAATT